ATATATTTGCTGTGGGGTAACAAATTCTGTGTTTCCTAACACAAAAAAGCGAATTTCGTTACAATATAAATATGTCGTAAGGTCCCTTCGGAAGGATGAATATATTTGGGACAATCAATCTGGGCATTTGTCAAGCAATATCAAGTATGAGGATATCCGTAAAATTGCCATTCTGAAACAACTGCTTCCTTTTATTGAAAAAATCGCTGAGGGGCACATTTATTTTACTTCCTCCTTTTTGATCCTTTCAGTCGAATTAATATTTCGCCAGTATTTGCAGTATTTGATTTCTAGAAAGCAAGCCTTGGAAAAATTACAACCAATTGAAAATGAAAAAGATTGTGACTTATCTAACGACGATTCTGAAAGATTTAGACATTTATGGATTCAATGCCCCCACTGCCTGGGGCTTAACTATAAGCGTTATTTCTTTACATTACGAAAAAACATCTGTGAATTCTGTGAGGCTAATTTGAAGATCGAGAGCACGGATCGACTTAAGTGGTTTGTAGATGAAGGGGGCTGGTCTCCCATGGGCGAAGAAATAGAATCGATAGAGTCGGACTCCGATTCCGATCCTTTTGATCCCGTATTTGTTGAATCAGCAACAGAGATTTTTGAAACATTTTTTCCAGAGTTATGTGAATTTAAGATAGCTTTAATATTTATTAAAGATTATTTAGACATAAATGCAAAATTATTGGAAGAAACGAAAGTGCGGATAGGCTATGATTTTTTATCAGAATTGACTTTTGTCGATCCCTACACAAAGGAACTGTGGCTGGCGGACCCTCAGTTTATTCTAAAACTGATTGAAAAAGAAGAGGCCTACTTTACTAGATTAGTTAGGGGCAAAATTTACTACTACATTAACTGCCTAGAGGGTGAAGTTATTAACTGCCTAGAGGATGAAGTTCCAATAAGTCATCTTAAAGAAATGAAACGTGAAATACTAAGATCTCTTGAACAAGTAAGAATGGTACTTTGGGATCATGTGTATGTCCAATTTTCTAATTTCGAGATTGATTTTGAAGAGTTTCCTCTCTCTGTACTTTTGGAAAAATTTATGCGTAAAAAATCAAGTTTAGAAACCATGGTATTTTATGAAATCGATAAGGTACTCGAAAAAGAAAAAGAAAAAAGAGTAACTCCTCTTAGAGAAGAAATCTTTCAACAAGAAAAAAGAGTAACTCCTCTTAGAAGAGTTACTCTTCTTAGAGAAGAAATCTTTCAACAAGTTGAACGAGAACTTAACATAAAAAAACATGGCCTACATAACTTAATCTACTTCTTCACACAAAACACGATTGGCAAAGAATTTGATAACATCTTTTCAGGGATACTTCAGCAATCCTTTAATAATTTTAATAATAAAAGCCAAGATATTTATGATTATAATGGTGAATCATCTGAAACGGATTCATAGTCTGATGACACGGAAGAGAGGGTTAATGATTATTTTATGATGAGCGAAGGATTCTTTCGTTAAGTATTTAAAATTATTTATACGTTCAGTTTTAAAAATTATTTATAATATTGTATTTAATTATATTTATAAAAAAAAAATATACAAAAGTATTTATAAAAAAAAATATACAAAAGTATGAGACATTACTATATATTGATATTGCTGATACGTATTATACGTATATTGCGTAAGGTTTACTTTTTCTTAGTCAGACTAGCAAGGAAGGTAGATTTCCTGTTTGGTATAAACAAAGAAAATATTATCGCGGGGATAGACTCCTTGAAAAAAAAATGTCGCCGTATTGTGATTTGCTCGCAAAGAGCACACATATTAACTATTTACTTCATGGGGTTCGAGATACTGAATTTGACGGTTCAAAAGGACAGGTCGAACCGCATTTTGGGGCTGCCGGCAAATCCAGTAGAGTTATTTATTTTTATAGCGGGACTCTACATAAAGACCATATATATACTAGGCAAAATGATAATAATATATAGAAGGGCAAGAGATATGCGGGCAAGAAAAAAATGGTCTTCTAAAAGACCGCTGTTCTTTGCAATCATAACAGTGATACTTTTATCTCCACTACAAGTACATCTGACAGAAATTGCTGATATTATACACGATACAGAATATTGGATAATTTTCCGAATTGAGGTTTTCGAGTTCGATTTGGTGAGCCTGGATCTGCAAAGGATCGAGGGGGAGAACGATGTTTTGACATTACGTATTTGGGGGAAGAATCGCCGGTTTATACATATAAATTTGTCATCTTTTTTCGATAATTTGGAGAGGCTCATCAGAATATTTGCAATATTTGTGTCTTGCATAATTTACGTGCTTCTAATAACAGAGTATTTAGTAAGGAAGCATTTCCCCGTACTTTTGAAAAATATTAAAAAGATTCTAATTCTCTTTTTATACTTCTTCCTAGCGGGAGTAATAATGATGATGATCTTTTTTACACTCGTATTTTTCAGAGATCTATTATATCTAATCATATATCTATTATATCTAATCATATATCTATTATATCTAAGTATACAATACATAAAGATTAAAATCCTTCCGATAATTAAAATTATTATTTTTATAGTGGCCAAAATATTTCGGATAATAAAAAAAAACTTTACTAAATAACAAGAAGTAAAAGGAGACTTAAGACAAGGCGAGTAGCGCCTTTTTCTTGAGTAATTTCCCTATGGTGAATTCCATGTAGCCCCAGATATTGGGGCTACAACAGATGTTGGGGCTACAATAGAAGAAAATAAAGAAGGGGATAAACAGGAAGAACTGGGGGGTCCTATGGAAGAAAATAAAGAAGGGGATAAACAGGAAGAACTGGGGGGTCCTATGGAAGAAAATAAAGAAGGGGATAAACAGGAAGAACTGGGGGGTCCTATGGAAGAAGAAGATCTTTTTGGGGAATTTGAATTTGAGGAAGAGGAAGAGATTGTTTTTGAGGAAGAGCCGTATAAAGACCGCCTTGCTTTTTATCAAAAAGAGACAGGATTAACCGAGGCTATTCAAACAGGCACAGGCCAACTAAATGGCATTCCCGTAGCAATTGGGGTTATGGATTTTCGGTTTATTGGAGGCAGTATGGGGTCCGTAGTAGGCGAAAAAATCACTCGTTTGATCGAGTCTGCTACTAATCAATTCCTGCCTCTTATTATAGTGTGTGCTTCTGGAGGAGCACGCATGCAAGAAGGAGGTGTGAGCTTGATACAAATGGCTAAAATATCTTGTGCTTTATATGATTATCAAGTAAATAAAAAGTTATTTTATATATCAATCCTTGCATCTCCGACGACTGGTGGAGTGACAGCTAGTTTTGGTACGTTGGGGGATATCATTATTGCGGAACCCGACGCCTACATTGCATTTGCAGGTAAAAGGGTGATTGAGCAAACATTGAATATAACAGTACCGGAAGGTTCACAAGAGGCCGAACCTTTATTTGAGAAAGGCATATTCGATCCAATCATACCGCGGGATTTTTTAAAACACGTGATAACCGAGTTATTTCAGTTCCACGGGTTTTTTCCTTTGAATCATAAATAATAACAAGTATTTATTTATCGGAATGAAAGTAAAAATGCGGGTCTTTTTTGTTATGGTGACATAAGATTAAATTCTAGAAAGAATCATGTATATAATTTTTTTTATCAATACTCCAACAGATAAAAAGATTAATATACATGATTACTAAATTATATATAGTCGCTTAGATCAACTTAGTATAATTATATAATTTTTTTTATGATTATAAGATATCTAAGTGACTATATATAAGATAACAATAACAGATAAAAAGATTAATATAACAATAAATAACAGGTACAAATATAAAATCGAGGTGCCCATTCTATGACAATTCTCAACAACTTACCCTCCATTTTTGTGCCTTTAGTGGGCTTAGTATTTCCGGCAATTGCAATGGCTTCTTTATCTCTTCATGTTCAAAAAAACAATATTTTTTAGATCCGATGAGGACAAATTTCATCTATTTTTTTTTAAGATATCTATTTAATATAATATGGTATACCATAATCTATAATATGGTATACCATGCGACTTTCTTCAAAGATAAATGAAAGGGTTCTTATGCAGGCGTAAATATGATTAAATATGATATATGGGTAAATGAGCTATTTTCAAATTGGGTCGGATGCCTGAAATAAACCAAAACCAATGTATATATATATGTATAGGGGATTATATGAAAGGGCTCCTTTTTTTTAGACCTAACGAATTCCTCCTAAAAATCCACATCCGAATAATGCGAGTTGATGAAAGTTACTTCGGAAGCAAAAATCAGAAGCAAAAAAAAATAACGTGAAATTCCTTTGGGCTAGTCTCCTACTTCCAATAAAATTCAACTGGATCTAGTATGAGTTGGCGATCAAAACGCATATGGATAGAACTTATAGCGGGGTCTCGAAAAACAAGTAATTTATGCTGGGCCTTTATACTTTTTTTAGGTTCATTGGGGTTTTTATTGGTTGGAATTTCCAGTTATCTTGGCATAAATTTGATATCTTTATTTCTGTCTCAGCAAATAATTTTTTTTCCACAAGGGCTTGTGATGTCTTTCTATGGGATCGCCGGTCTCTTTTTTAGCTCTTATTTGTGGTGCACAATTTCGTGGAATGTGGGTAGTGGTTATGATCTTTTCGATATAAAAGAAAGAATAGTGTGTATTTTTCGTTGGGGATTTCCTGGAAAAAATCGTCGCATCTTACTACGATTCCTTATGAAAGATATTCAGTCTATCAGAATAGAAGTTAAAGAGGGTATTTATGCTCGGCATGCCCTTTATATGGAAATCAGAGGCCAGGGGGCCATTCCTTTGACTCGTACTGATGAGAATTTAACTCCACGAGAAATTGAGCAAAAAGCAGCCAAATTGGCCTATTTCTTGCGTGTACCAATTGAAGGATTTTGAAATGGCCTGAAGGCTGAACATTTTCTTCGCAGGAGGGAAAAAATTCCGAGAGCCCTTTCCTTTTTTTATATAGCATAACTTAATTGAAATTCCTTCACAATACTGATGAACCAAAGAGGATGTATATTATATATACAGAACAATTAAAAAATGAAACTTTTTTTGTCCGAAAATTTTTTTTATGCGCATGGAAATTCAGTAACAAAACAAGTAACAAATCGAAATAATATAGACTCATCTTGTAGATCAAAACAAAGCATTTCGGAATAAGATATAGAATAAAAAATTTTAATTTTATTAAAATTGATACGTTAGATACGGTATAGATCATATCTTGTAAAAAATCTCTCCTTTCTTTTGTCAATCGACGTTTCTTTTTACCTTTTTTTGTGCTCCTTAATAAGCAAAGGATTGGACCCCTTAGAATGATAACTTTTCTGTCTTATTTTTCTTTTTACACTCATTTTTTATCATTACAATATTCTATTTTTCATAAATTTTCTTCATAAATTTATCTCAATTATTCCTGTGTACTATGGGCAGTCGGCCATTTTTTTTTCGAAATATTTAATATTTTGATAGAAAGGGATTCTTTTATCTCGAAATCAGAATTTGAAGTGGCTCTTTCGGGCATTCATTGATCATTGAAAAGAGGGAATTGCTTCGAATTTGAGCAATTGAGATATCTGGAAATAATATTTTTTTTCTTCATTCATGTACTCTTTCTTATTCTTAGCCTATTTCTGTATTCTTTCTAAATTCAAGGACTAACCGCTGACTCACCAATAAAAAAACAGGGAATAGATTCACAAGCTCGAAGTTTGTAATAAAACTTATGCTTGATATAAATATTAGATTGTATAAAGTCGACGAATGAGGCAGGTTCATTAAAAATTCACAGACGAAAAAATGAAAAAAAAAAAAGCACTCATTCCACTTATATATCTTACATTTATAATTTTTTTGACCTGGGGGATCTCTTTTTCATTTAATAAAATTATGGAATCTTGGGTTATTAATTGGTCGAATACTAGTAAATTCGAAACTTTTTTAAATGATATTCAGGAAAAGAATATTCTAGAAAAATTTATCGAATTAGAGGAACTCCTCCTATTGGAGGAAATGATAAAGGAATGCCCGGAAACGCATCCACAAAAGTTTCGTATCGGAATCCACAAAGAAACGATCCAATTGATCAAGATAAACAATGAGGATCGTATCCATACGATTTTTCATTTCTCGACAAATATAATTTGTTTTGTTATTCTAAGTGCTTATTCTATTCTAGGTAATGAAGAACTTATTATTCTTAATTCTTGGGTTCAGGAATTCCTATATAACTTAAGCGATACAATAAAAGCTTTTTCTCTTCTTTTCTTAACCGAGTTATTTCTAGGATTCCATTCAACCCACGGTTGGAAACTAATGATTGACGCTGTCTACAAAGATTTTGGATTTGCTCATAACGATCAAATTATATGTGTTCTTGCTTCCATTTTTCCAGTCATTATCGATACAATTTTAAAATATTGGATCTTTCGTTATTTAAATAATGTATCTCCGTCACTTGTAATGATTTATCATTCAATGAAGCGCTGAAAAATGATCTACCGATCCAATTAGAATGTTTGTTATTTTGTACATAAGGAAAACATTAAAAATCTTACTTTTTTATACACTTATTTTTTCTATACATCCAAGAGATTCGGATTTTTACTAAAATAGGGTCTTCCCATATTTTAGTAAAAAAATTTTCAGTAAATAGCAGCATCGTGGATAGGGAACTATACTAGCAACCCACCCAATTTTATTGTAGAAATTTTCGGGATCAACGATTGTATTATGTACACTAGAAAGGCTTTTTCTTGGATAAAGGAAGAGGTTACTCGCTACATTTCCGTATCGCTCATGATATATATAATAACTCGGGCATACATTTCAAATGCATATCCCATTTTTGCACAGCAGGGTTATGAAAATCCACGCGAAGCAACTGGACGTATTGTATGTGCCAATTGTCATTTAGCTAATAAGCCTGTGGATATTGAGGTTCCACAAGCGGTACTTCCTGATACTGTATTTGAAGCAGTTGTTCGAATTCCTTATGATATGCAACTGAAACAAGTTCTTGCTAATGGTAAAAAGGGAGCGTTGAATGTAGGGGCTGTTCTTATTTTACCCGATGGGTTTGAATTAGCCCCTCCTGGCCGTATTTCGCCAGAGATGAAAGAAAAAATGGGTAATCTGTCTTTTCAGCGTTATCGCCCCACTAAAAAAAATATTCTTGTGGTAGGCCCTGTTCCTGGCCAGAAATATAGTGAAATCACCTTTCCTATTCTTTCTCCGAACCCCGCTACTAAGAAAGATGTTTACTTCTTAAAATATCCTATATACGTAGGCGGAAACAGGGGAAGAGGTCAGATTTATCCCGACGGGAGCAAGAGTAACAATACGGTTTATAATGCTACAGCAGCGGGTATAGTGAGCAAAATCATACGAAAAGAAAAAGGAGGGTACGAAATAACCATAACAGATACGTCAGAGGGGCGCCAAGTAATTGATATTATACCTCCAGGACCAGAAC